ATAAATAAATAAAAATTCTTTTAAAAAAAAACATATAAAAGTAGTTTACATTTTAAAAAAAATTTTTTTGGTAAAAAAAAAACATTAAAAAGTCATTATGATTTTATTTGTTATATAATGTTCTTCTACAATTTTTTTTTTTTTTTTTTTTTATAGGTTAATTAGATCAATAATTATTTTTTTTTTATATAATTATTATTAATTTTAATAATTAATGTAAGTATTAAAAAAAAATATTAAGTTATTTAATTTTTAAATAATTAAAAATTGCATATATATATATATATATATAAATAATTTATTAATATATATATCATATATATATATATAGTTTAATCTTACTATTATTTTTAAATTTTTAATATATTTATATATCCTTAAAAATTAATAAATTATTTATATATATATATACTTTACTATAATCTTTATATTACTCAGAAATTAGATATATATTAATAAATGATTGTTTACTTAATCAATATTCTTAATTGAATTATAAATTTTTTTTTTCTACTAGATTAATAGATTTCAATTAATTAATTAAACATTTATATATTAATAGATATCTATTAATCCTTACTTAGTATAGTAGTCGATTAAAAAATCTAGGATAGTACTGATAACTTTTGAATACCCCCTAAAAATCAATAGAAAATTTAAAATTTTTATTAATTTTTAATTATCTATAAATATTTTATATTTATTTTTTTTTTATATAAAAAGTAAATATTAATTTATTAAATTATATTTATTTACTAATATTTTTTAATAAATGTTACTAATTAGATTTATTAATAAATTAATAAATTAATTTATAATTTATTTAAATTTTTAAATTTATTTTATAATTAATATTATTATTATATTTTAGTGTAAGATGCACAAAAGTTTTTGATACTTTTAGAAATAGTTTAATTCTATTAAATATAATTGATATAATATTATATATATATATATATATATATATTAATTTAATTATATTTAAATAAAAATCATTTAAATATAATTTTAAAAATATTATATAAATTTTTATATAAAAAAAAAAAAAAAAAAATTGTAGAAGAACATTATATAAATAATTATTATTATTTAAAATAAATTATATTAATTATTTTAAAAATAATAATATAATTGTAAAATAAATTATATTAATTATTTAAAAATAAATTATATTAATTGTTTAATTTTTTTTTTACTAAATTAATTTATTTAAAATATTTTTAAATTAATTGTGAGATATTACCAATTTTTAATTATTAATATAATTATAAATTAATAAAATTATATTAATTATGTTATATTAAATAATTTTTAATAAAAAATTAAAATAAATTTATTTTAATTATTTTAAATTAATTTTATTATAATTATAAATATTGAAATATATTAAGGTATTACTAATTATTAATTATTAATATTAATTATAATTTTTTAATTAATAAAATTTATAATTACTAATAATTGTTATTAATTCTACAATTTTTTTTTTAAAAAAAATATAATTTTTTATAGTTTAGGTTAAAAAGTTTTATTTTGGCTTTATAATTAATTATTAGTTTAATTTATATGTAAATTTTTGTATGAATATTTATTTATTTTAATAATAAATAAAATTAATTATTCGCAGTAATTAATATTATTATTTAAAGAAATTTAGAAATAGTAATATTAAAGAGTATTGGTTAAATTTGTGCCAGCAACCGCGGTTATACGAATAATGCAAATTAATTTTTTTAGAAGAAGTTAAATTGATTTTATAAAAATAAAAGTAAATTTATTAGGTGAAATTTTAAATTTATAAAATTTTTGTTTTAATAATTGAAACTTAAAAATTTTAATCATAAACTAGGATTAGATACCCTATTATTTAAAATGTAAATAAAAATTCTTAGGTAGTAGTAGTTATATTCTTGAAACTTAAAAAATTTGGCGGTATTTTAGTCTATTCAGAGGAACCTGTTTTATAATCGATAATCCACGTTGGACCTTACTTAAATTTGTTATCAGTTTATATACCGTTGTTATTAGAATATTTTATAAGAAAGATAATTTTCATAATTTTTAATAAAAAAATATATCAGATCAAGGTGTAGCTTATGTTTAAGTAAAAATGGGTTACAATAAATTTATTTATATGAATATAAATTTGAAATTTTTATTGAAGGTGGATTTGATAGTAAAATTATAAAGATTAATAATTTGATTTTAGCTCTAAAATATGTACACATCGCCCGTCACTCTTATTATTAAGGTAAGATAAGTCGTAACATAGTAGATGTACCGGAAGGTGTATCTAGATTGCAATTTAAAGCTTATTTAGTAAAGTATTTCATTTACATTGAAAAGATTTTTGTGCAAATCAATATAAATTGATTAAATTTTATTTATTAAAAAAAAATTTTTTTTATTTATATTATTAAAAATAATTATAGAATTTAATGTTTTAGTATTTAATAAAGAAAAAATTATTATAATAATAGTTAAATAGTATTGTGAAAGAATATTGAAATAATTTGAAAAATTAATATTTTAAAAGAAAATTTAATTTATTGTACCTTGTGTATCAGGGTTTATTAATTAAAAATTAATAAAATAATTTTCTCGATTTTAAAAGAGTTAATATATTATAAAAGTTAATGTTATAAAATTATTTTTAATAATATATTAGAAATGAAATGTTATTCGTTTTTAAAGGTATCTAGTTTTTTAAGAAATAAATTTAATTTAGAAATTTTTTAATTATTTAATTAGTTGAATTAATTAAATAAATAATTAATTTTAATATTTTATGGGATAAGCTGTAAAATAAATTTTTAAAAATTAATAGATTAATTAATAAATATAAGCTTAGAAATAGTTATTATTAATAAAAGTGTTATAATTTATTTTATTATACAAATTATTTATTAAATTTTAAATTTTTATTAAAATATTTATTTTAATTATTAAAATAAAATAATAATGATAAAATTAGTATATTTTATTGTATAAATAAGTTTTTATGATAAGTTTTTATAAAGAATTCGGCAAAATTAATGTTCGCCTGTTTAACAAAAACATGTCTTTTTGAATTATATTTAAAGTCTGACCTGCCCACTGATAATTTAAATGGCCGCAGTATTCTAACTGTGCAAAGGTAGCATAATCATTAGTCTTTTAATTGAAGGCTGGTATGAATGGTTGGACGAAATATTAACTGTTTCATAAAAATTTTTATTAGAATTTTATTTTTTAGTCAAAAAGCTAAAATAATTTTAAAAGACGAGAAGACCCTATGAATCTTTATATTTAGTTTATTTTAATTTTATAGATTATTTTTGTTATAATAAATTTACATATTTTGTTGGGGTGATATTAAAATTTAATAAACTTTTAATTTTAAAAATCATTAATTTATGAAAAATTGATCCGTTATTAACGATTAAAAAATTAAGTTACTCTAGGGATAACAGCGTAATTTTTTTGGAGAGTTCTTATCGATAAAAAAGTTTGCGACCTCGATGTTGGATTAAGATATAATTTTAGGTGTAGTCGCTTAAATTTTAAGTCTGTTCGACTTTTAAATTCTTACATGATCTGAGTTCAAACCGGCGTAAGCCAGGTTGGTTTCTATCTTTAAAAAATTAAAATATTTCAGTACGAAAGGACCTAATATTTGATAAATTATTATTTTTATTTAGAATATAATTAATTAATAACTATTTTGGCAGATTAGTGCAATAAATTTAGAATTTATATATGTAATTTTTATTACAAATAGTACTTGTTTTATATAGAAAATATTTTATTTATTATTGGAAGTTTATTATTAATTATTTTTGTACTAGTAAGAGTAGCTTTTTTAACTCTTTTAGAACGTAAAGTATTAGGATATATTCAAATTCGTAAAGGACCAAATAAAGTTGGAATTATAGGGATTCCTCAGCCTTTTTGTGATGCAATTAAATTATTTACTAAGGAACAAACTTATCCTTTATTATCAAATTATATTTCTTATTATTTTTCTCCAATTTTTTCTTTATTTTTGTCTTTATTAGTTTGAATATGTATACCTATATTTATAAAATTATTTTCTTTTAATTTAGGTTTATTATTTTTTTTATGTTGTACAAGTTTAGGTGTTTATACAGTAATAATTGCTGGATGATCTTCTAATTCTAATTATGCTTTATTAGGAGGTCTTCGAGCTGTTGCTCAAACTATTTCTTATGAAGTAAGTTTGGCTTTAGTTTTATTAAGTTTTATTTTTTTAATTGGAAGTTATAATATGTTAATATTTTATAAATATCAAATATTTATTTGATTTTTATTAATTATATTTCCTATAGCATTAGTTTGATTTAGTATTTCATTAGCTGAAACTAATCGAACTCCTTTTGATTTTGCTGAAGGAGAATCAGAATTAGTTTCTGGGTTTAATGTAGAATATAGAAGAGGTGGATTTGCTTTAATTTTTTTAGCTGAATATGCAAGAATTTTATTTATAAGATTATTATTTTGTATTATATTTTTGGGTAGTGATATATTTTCTTTTTTTTTTTATTTAAAATTAACTTTTATTTCTTTTATATTTATTTGAGTTCGAGGGACTTTACCTCGATTTCGTTATGATAAATTAATATATTTAGCTTGAAAAAGATTTTTACCTTTTTCATTAAATTATTTATTATTTTTTATTGGTTTTAAAATTTTTTTAATTTATATAATATAATGAATTATTTTTAGTAAAGTTAATAGAAAATTAAATTTCTATCTTATGTTTTCAAAACATAAGCTTATTCAAGCTCATTAACTAATTTAATAAATTATCTCATCATTTAATAATCAATGGATTAAATATAAAATAAGAGAAGTAAATTACTGTTAAAATTTGTCCAACTAATACATAAGGTGTTTCAACTGGTCGAGCTCCAATTCATGTTAATAAAATTACAGTAACGACTATAATTCAAAATAATATTTGGTTAATTGGATAAAATTGAATTCCTCGAAAATTTCTTAGGTGATAAAATGGTAAAATAGCTAAAATAGCAATTGAAATAACTAAAGCAATTACTCCTCCTAATTTATTAGGAATAGATCGTAAAATTGCATAGGCGAATAAAAAATATCATTCAGGTTGAATATGAATTGGAGTTACTAAAGGATTAGCTGGAATAAAATTATCTGGATCTCCTAATAAATTAGGACTAATTAAAACTAATAAAATTAAAATTATTGTTATAATGATAAATCCAAAGATATCTTTGTATGTAAAATAAGGATGAAATGGAATTTTATCTGTGTTAGAATTTGTTCCAATAGGATTATTTGAACCTGTTTCATGTAAAAATAATAAATGAATTATTGTTATTGCTAATACAATAAATGGTAAAATAAAATGAAAAGTGAAAAATCGTGTTAAAGTTGCATTATCAACAGCAAATCCACCTCAAACTCATTGTACTAAATCAATTCCTAAATATGGAATAGCTGATAATAAATTTGTAATAACTGTAGCTCCTCAAAAAGATATTTGACCTCATGGTAAAACATATCCTATGAAAGCAGTTCCTATAACTAAAAATAATAATAATACACCTACTAATCATGTAGGTGTAAATAAATATGATCCATAATAAATACCTCGACCTACATGAAGATAAATACAAATAAAAAAAAATGATGCTCCGTTAGCGTGTATAGTTCGTAATAATCATCCATAATTTACATCTCGACAAATATGATTTACTCTATTAAAAGCTATATTAACATCTGCTGTATAATGTATTGCTAAAAATAATCCAGTTAAAATTTGAATAATTAAACATAATCCTAATAATGAACCAAAATTTCATCAGGATGAAATATTTCTAGGAGCTGGTAAATCTACTAATGCATTATTAGCAATTCTTAAAATTGGGTGTTTAATTCGTAAAGGTTTATTCATTAGTTAAATATTGGTCGGAGAGGTCCCTTAAATAGTTTAGTAATTTTAATTACTGCAATTAATGTAATTAATAAATAATTTATTAATAAAATTGTTAATAAATTAGTTGGGTAATTATATAATTTATTAAGTGATAAAGAATTTTCTATTAAATATGAATTTAAATCAAAAATTGATTTAGTTTCTAAATTGTAATAGTTTATTAAAAAATTTTTATTTAGAAAATATAATAATGCAAGTATTGATATAAAAATAATGATTGATAATAATAATAATTTAATTGAAAATGAAAATATTTCATTTGAAGCTAATGAAGTTACATAAATAAATAATACTAATATTCCTCCAAGAAATACTAAAAATAAAATATAAGAAAATCAAAATGTTTTTGTTATTAATCCGGATGTTAAACATACAAATGTAGTTTGAATTAATAATGTTAGTCCTATAGCTAGTGGATGTTTTATATTTATAAAAATAAAATTAAAAATAAATATTAGGGATAGAATAATTCATTGAATAATATCAGGAGATAGTTTAATATAAAAATATTAATTTTGGAGATTAATGATGAAGAATAAATTCTTTTCTCTTGAAGTTTTAAAAGAATTAATCTTATTTTTGATTTACAAGACCAATGTTTTTATTAAACTATTAAAACTAATGATAATAATTTTGAGTTGAAGTTTACCAAGTATTTTATTTATTATAGGCTTATTTACTTTTGTTTCTAATCGAAAACATTTATTATCAATGTTATTAAGTTTAGAATATATTGTATTAAGATTATTTTTATTATTATTTATTTATTTAAATTTATTGAATTATGAAAATTTTTTTTGTATAATATTTTTAACTTTTAGAGTTTGTGAAGGTGCAATAGGACTTTCAATTTTAGTATCAATAATTCGTACACATGGAAATGATTACTTTCAAAGATTTAATATATTATAATGTTGAAAATTATTATTAGAATTTTATTTTTATTTCCATTATGTTTTATTAATAATATTTATTGAATGGTTCAAATATTTTTGTTTTTATTAAGATTTAGTTTAATTTTAATAAATATATACTCTAATTATTTTATAAGAATTTCTTATTTATTTGGGTGTGATTTAATTTCTTATGGATTAATTTTATTGAGTTTATGAATTATTTCTTTAATATTAATAGCAAGAGAATCTATTTATAAGTTAAATAATTATGTTGGTTTATTTTTATTAAATATTATTTTATTATTAATTTTTTTAGTTCTTACATTTAGAAGTATAAGATTATTTATATTTTATTTATTTTTTGAAAGAAGTTTAATTCCTACATTGTTTTTAATTTTAGGATGAGGTTATCAACCAGAACGATTACAAGCTGGTATTTATTTATTATTTTATACTTTATTAGTTTCTTTGCCAATATTAATTGGTATTTTTTATTTATATAAAATTTCTGGAACTTTAAATTTTTATTTATTAAATAATTATATATTTAATTATGAAATTTTATATTTTTCTTTGGTGATAGCATTTTTAGTAAAGATGCCTATATTTTTAGTTCATTTATGGTTACCTAAAGCTCATGTAGAAGCTCCTGTTTCTGGTTCAATAATTTTAGCTGGAATTATGTTAAAATTAGGTGGATATGGTTTATTACGAGTGTTTCCATTTTTACAATTTATAGGTTTAAAATTTAATTGAATTTGAATTAGAATTAGATTAGTAGGGGGAGTTTTAGTAAGATTAATTTGTTTACGTCAAACGGATTTGAAGGCTTTAATTGCTTATTCATCTGTTGCTCATATGGGTATTGTATTAGCTGGATTAATAACTATAAGTTATATAGGTTTATGCGGTTCTTATACTTTAATAATTGCTCATGGATTATGTTCTTCAGGATTATTTTGTTTAGCTAATATTAGATATGAACGAATAGGAAGACGAAGTTTATTAATTAATAAAGGTTTATTAAATTTTATACCTTCAATGGCTTTATGATGATTTTTATTAAGTTCAGCTAATATAGCAGCTCCACCCACATTAAATTTATTAGGTGAAATTTCTTTAATTAATAGAATTGTTAGTTGATCATGATTAACTATATTAATATTGTCATTATTATCTTTTTTTAGTGCAGCTTATACTTTATACTTATTTGCTTATAGTCAACATGGAAAATTATTTTCTGGGACTTATTCATTTAGAGGAGGTTCAATTCGTGAATTTCTTTTATTATTTTTACATTGATTTCCTTTAAATTTATTAATTTTAAAAAGAGATATATGTATATTATGATTATATTTAAATAGTTTAATAAAAATATTGATTTGTGGTGTCAATGATAAGAATTTAATTCTTTTTAAATCGTGAAATATTTATCAATTTGTACAATTAGATTTATAAGTTTATTTTTTTTTAGTTTAAGATTTTTTACATTAGGAATAATTTTTATTATAAATGATTATAGTTTATTTATTGAGTGGGAAGTAGTTTCATTAAATTCTATAAGAATTGTTATAACTTTATTATTAGATTGAATAAGTTTAATTTTTATATCTTTTGTTTTAATAATTTCTTCTTTAGTTATTTTTTATAGTAAAGAATATATAATAAGTGATTACAAAATTAATCGTTTTATTATATTAGTATTAATATTTGTTTTTTCAATAATATTATTAATTATTAGACCTAATTTAATTAGAATTTTATTAGGATGAGATGGATTGGGATTAATCTCTTATTGTTTAGTAATTTATTTTCAAAATATTAAATCTTATAATGCTGGTATATTAACTGCTTTATCTAATCGAATTGGAGATGTTGCTTTATTATTAGCTATTGCTTGAATATTAAATTATGGAAGTTGAAATTATGTATTTTATTTAGAAGTTTTAAAAAATGAAAAAGAAATAATATTTGTTGGAAGTTTAGTAATATTAGCTGCTATAACTAAAAGAGCTCAAATTCCATTTTCTTCTTGATTACCTGCTGCAATAGCTGCTCCAACTCCTGTTTCTGCTTTGGTTCATTCTTCTACTTTAGTAACAGCAGGAGTTTATTTATTAATTCGATTTAATATTATTTTAAGAAATTGTTGAATGGGTAATTTATTATTATTATTATCTGGTTTAACAATATTTATAGCTGGATTAGGAGCTAATTATGAATTTGATTTAAAAAAAATTATTGCTTTATCTACATTAAGACAATTAGGATTAATAATAAGAATTTTATCTATAGGATTCTATAAATTAGCTTTTTTTCATTTATTAACACATGCTTTATTTAAAGCTTTATTATTTATATGTGCTGGAGCAATTATTCATAATATAAATAATTGTCAGGATATTCGATTAATAGGAAGATTAAGATTAATAATACCTTTTACTTCTTCATGTTTTAATGTAGCAAATTTAGCTTTGTGTGGAATACCTTTTTTAGCTGGATTTTATTCAAAGGATTTAATTTTAGAAATAGTGTCTTTATCTTATATTAATATATTTTCTTTCTTTTTATTTTTTTTTTCTACTGGTTTAACAGTGTGTTATTCTTTTCGGTTGGTTTTTTATACAATAACTGGGGATTCAAATTTTAGTTCTTTAAATATATTAAATGATGAGGGATGAATTATATTAAAAAGTATGATAGGTCTTTTAATTTTAAGAATTTTTGGTGGAAGAATATTAAGATGATTAATTTTTTCTACACCTATAGTAATAGTTTTACCTTTATATTTAAAATTATTAACTTTATTTGTATGTATTTTAGGAGGTGTAATAGGTTATTTAATTTCAAATATTTCTTTATTTTTTTTTAACAAAGCTTTAAATAATTATAGTTTTTCGTATTTTTTAGGTTCAATATGATTTATACCTTATATTTCTACTTATGGGATAATTAATTATCCTTTGATTGTTGGAAGAATAGTAATTAAATCATTTGATCAAGGTTGATCTGAATATTTTGGTGGACAAAAATTGTATTTTAATTTAATTAAAAATTCTCAATTAAATCAAATGTTGCAGAATAATAATTTAAAAATTTATATATTGAGATTTGTTTTTTGAGTAATTATTTTATTTATATATATAATTTATTTATATTCAAATAGCTTATATTTAGAGTATGACACTGAAGATGTTATGGAGATTAATTTAATCTTTGAATATAATGAATTATTTTTAGTAATTTATGAAAAAGAAATTTTTAATTTTACAATGAAAATGTAATGTTTTATTTAAACTACATAAATAAGAAGTATAAATGGAATTTAACCATTAAAAGAAAAAAGTTAGCAGCTTTTACTTGAACATCATACTTCTTTAATTGGAATAATTATTCAATTTTATCATTAACAGTGATAGGCCTCTTTTTGGCTTCAATTAAAGAATAAGGGTAAAAATTACCTAAAATTAGGTCGAAACTAATTGCAATAGATCGCTTCATATTCAAGGTAGATTGAAATTCAATACTTTTTGAATGCAAATCAAATGTTATAATTAACTACAACCCTATTAGTTTGATCAATTTAGTATTCCTTGATTTCATTCATGATATAATCCTAAAAGTAAAATTAAAATGAAAATAATACTTGTAATTGTTCAAGTTATTAAATTAGAAAATTTAATAATTATGATAATAGGAAGAATTAGTGCAATTTCTACATCAAAAATTAAAAAAATAATAGTTATTAAAAAAAATCGTAATGAAAAAGGAAGACGAGAAGAAGATTTTGGGTCAAATCCACATTCAAAAGGAGAGGATTTTTCTCGATCTACTAAAGTTTTTTTTGATAAAATAGATGCTAATAATATTACAATTATTGAAATTAATAAAATGATTAATCTAATTCTTAAAATTGAAAAAATTATCTATACTATAGATTTATAGACCATATGATTGGAAGTCAAATATACTTTTTATACTATATAGATAATTAATTAACCTCCTCATCAATAGATTGAAATATAAAGAAATAATCAAACAATATCAACAAAATGTCAATATCAAGCAGCTGCTTCAAATCCAAAGTGATGATTTTTTGAAAAGTGATTATTTAAATGTCGAATTAAGCAAATTAATAAAAAAGTAGTTCCAATTAAAACATGAACTCCGTGAAATCCTGTAGCTATAAAAAATGTTGATCCATAAACAGAGTCTGCAATTGTAAATGGAGCTTCAATATATTCGTACGCTTGTAAAATTGTAAAATAAATTCCTAATAGAACAGTAAAGAATAAACCTTGTGTAGTTTGAGAATGATTATTTTCTATTAAACTATGATGAGCTCAGGTAACTGTAATTCCAGAAGTTAATAAAATAATTGTATTTAATAAAGGAATTTGAAATGGGTTAAAAGGAATAATTCCTATAGGTGGTCATAAAGCTCCAAGTTCAATTGATGGAGATAGACTTCTGTGAAAAAAAGCTCAAAAAAATGAAGCAAAAAATAAAATTTCTGATAAAATAAATAGAATTATTCCTCATCGAAGTCCTGTAATAACAGCTCTAGTATGAAGTCCTTGAAATGTTCCTTCTCGAGAAACATCTCGTCATCATTGATAAACAGTTAAAATAGTAATAATATTTCCTAAAAAAAATAAAGATGGATCATATTGATGGAATCATTTAATTATTCCTGATACTGTTGTTATAGCACCAATTGAAGCTGTTAATGGTCATGGGCTATAATCTACTAAATGAAATGGGTGATTTGAGTGAGTTGACATTAGTTTACTTCTCTAGAATAAAGTGTTGTTAAAACTGCAAATACATAAGATTGAATTATAGCTACTGCAGATTCTAAAACTAATAAAGCAATTTGTGTAATAATTAAAAGTCTTAATAAAATTGTTGATATAGAAGGTCCAGTATTTCCTAATAAAGTTAAAAGTAAATGACCAGCAATTATATTAGCAGTTAAACGAACCGCTAAAGTTCCAGGTCGAATAATATTACTAATTGTTTCAATACAGACTATAAATGGTATTAAAATAGCTGGTGTTCCTTGAGGAACTAAATGAGCAAATATATGTTGGGTATGATTAATTCATCCAAATAGTATAAAACATAGTCATAAAGGAAGAGCTAATGTTAAAGTTAATGTTAAATGACTTGTTCTTGTAAAAATGTATGGAAATAATCCTATAAAATTATTAAATAAAATTATAGAAAATAAAGAAACGAAAATAAAAGTAGATCCATTACTTCCTATAGGACCTAATAATGTTTTAAATTCTTTATGAAGTGTTAAAAGAATATTATTTCAAAAAATATGATATCGAGAAGGTATAAGTCAATAAGCTGAAGGAATTATTAAAATACCTAAAAAAGTTCTTAATCAATTTAGTGATAAATTAAAAATGCTAGAAGAAGGGTCAAATACAGAAAATAAGTTTGTTATCATTTTCAATTTATGGAATTAATTAAAGAATTTTTTTTTTTAAAATTAGATTTAGGTATACAAGAATTAAATGAATAATAATTTATTATATTAAAAATTATAAATGTAATTGAGAAAATAATAAATAAACTTAATCAACCAATAGGTGCTATTTGAGGAATTAAAAAATATTAATAAAATAATAATTTTAGTTTGACAAACTAATGTTATAAATTTAACTAATTTTTTCATTAGAAGTAAGTGCTAATTTACTATATAATGGTTTAAGAGACCAGTACTTGCTTTCAGTCATCTAATGAAGAATTTATATTATTAGAAATTCATTTAATAAAATAATTAGTAGGAATACTTTCAATTACAATTGGTATAAAACTATGATTAGCTCCACAAATTTCTGAGCATTGTCCATAAAATAGTCCTGGTCGATTAATTAAAAAATTAGTTTGGTTTAATCGACCAGGAGTTCCATCAACTTTTACTCCTAAAGCTGGGATTGTTCATGAATGAATTACATCTGCAGCAGTTACTAAAATTCGAATTTGAGAATTTATTGGTAATACTACACGATTATCTACATCTAATAATCGAAAATTATCAATTAAAATTTCATTTGTAGGAATTATATATGAATCAAATTCAATATTATTAAAATCTGAATATTCATAACTTCAATATCATTGATGACCAATTGCTTTTAATGTAATTAGTGGTTCATTAATTTCATCTAATAAATATAATAATCGTAAAGAAGGTAAAGCAATAAAAAATAAAATAATAGCTGGTAAAATTGTTCAAATAATTTCAATTGTTTGACCATGTAATAAATATCGATTTACATATTTATTAAAAAATAATGTAAATATTAAATATCCTACTAAAATTGTAATTATTACTAAAATTAAAAGTGCGTGATCATGAAAAAAAATTAATTGTTCTATTAATGGAGATGAACTATCTTGTAAACCTAAATTTGCTCATGTTGACATTAGTTTCTAATAAAAGTAAAATACTTTATTTATGGAGCTTAAATCCATTGCACTAATCTGCCATATTAGAAATTAGTTAATAAAGGTAATTCAGAATATCTATGTTCTGCTGGAGGGGTATTTTGAAGTCATTCAATAGATGAATTTAATTGAACTGTAAATATTACTTGTCGTTGAGATACTAAACTTTCTCAAATAATGTAGAAAAAAAACAAAATTCCTAATAATGAAATGGTAGAACCAATTGTAGAAACTACATTTCATGTAGTATAAGCATCTGGATAGTCAGAATACCGTCGAGGTATTCCAGCTAGTCCTAAAAAATGTTGAGGAAAAAATGTTAAATTTACTCCAATGAATATAATTACAAATTGACTTTTTAATCATTTATTATTAAGAGTTAATCCTGTAAATAATGGGTATCAATGAACAAACCCTGCTATAATTGCAAATACAGCTCCTATTGATAAAACATAATGAAAATGGGCAACAACATAATATGTATCATGTAGAATAATATCAACGGATGAATTTGCTAATACAACACCAGTTAATCCTCCAACAGTAAATAAAAATACAAATCCTAAAGCTCATAAGGTAGCTGGAGAATAATTAAGTTGAGTTCCGTATAAAGTAGCTAATCAACTAAAAATTTTAATTCCTGTAGGAACTGCAATAATTATAGTAGCTGAAGTAAAATAAGCTCGAGTATCAACATCTATACCTACAGTAAATATGTGATGAGCTCATACAATAAATCCTAATAATCCAATTGCTAATATTGCATAAATTATTCCTAATGAACCAAAAGTTTCTTTTTTACCAGATTCTTGACTAATAATATGGGAAATTATTCCAAATCCTGGTAAAATTAAAATGTAAACTTCGGGGTGTCCAAAGAATCAAAATAAATGTTGATAAAGGATAGGATCTCCACCTCCTGCAGGGTCAAAGAATGAGGTATTAAGATTTCGATCTGTTAATAATATAGTAATAGCTCCAGCTAATACTGGTAAAGATAAAAGTAATAATAAAGCTGTAATAACTACAGATCAAACAAATAAAGGTATTCGATCAAATGTAATTCCAGTAGATCGTATATTAATTACAGTTGTAATAAAATTTACAGCTCCTAAAATAGATGAAATACCTGCGAGATGAAGAGAGAAAATTGCTAAATCAACTGAAGCTCCTCTATGAGCAATGTTAGATGAAAGTGGAGGGTAAACAGTTCAACCAGTACCAGCTCCATTTTCTACTATACTTCTTACTAGTAATAAAGTTAAAGCTGGAGGTAATAATCAAAATCTTATATTATTTATTCGAGGAAATGCTATATCAGGAGCTCCTAATATTAAAGGTACTAATCAATTACCAAATCCACCAATTATAATAGGTATTACTATAAAAAAAATTATAATAAAAGCATGAGCTGTAACAATTACATTATAAATTTGATCATCACCAATTAAAGCTCCAGGATGACCTAATTCAGCTCGAATTAAAATACTTAAAGATGTCCCTACTATACCAGATCAAGCACCAAAAATAAAATATAATGTTCCAATATCTTTATGATTAGTAGAAAATAACCATTGTTGCGATTAAATGGCTGAATTTTAGGCAATAGACTGTAAATCTATCTATGAGATTTTTTCTCTTTAATCATAAATCAATAAGCTTTATAGTCAATAATGATGTTAGACTGCAATTCTAAAGGAGTAAAATTTTACTAAGGCTTAAAAGATTATTCTTATATTTATAGCTTTGAAGGCTATTAGTTTATTTAACTTAAAGCCTTAAAAATAAAAATATAATGAAGAGATAAAAAATAGTCCAAATGAAGAGAAAAATGTACAAATTATAAAAATTTTTATATTTGATGTATTATAGTAAGAAAAATATATTCAATTATTTTCATAATAATTTAATATAAACGCTCTATAACATAAACGAATATAAAAATATAAAGTAATTAATGTTATTATTATTATAAAAGTTAATAATAATAATTGATTATTTATAGTTAATATTTCAATAATTAATCATTTTGGAAAAAATCCTAAAAATGGAGGAAGACCTCCTAATGAAAGTAAATTAAAAAATAAAAAAAATTTTATTTTTTTTGAATAAAAAAATATAGAAAATAATTGATTAATGTGAGAAATTTTAAATATATTAAACATGAAAATTATTGAAAAGGTTAAAAAAGAATAAAAAATAAAATAAGTAAATCATAAATTATTTCTGTTATATATTGCTGCTAATATTCATCCTAAATGATTAATAGATGAATAAGCTATTAATTTACGTAAAGAAGTTTGATTTAATCCTCCTAATGCACCAATTAATCTTGATAATATAATACTTATAATAATTAATGGTTTAAAAATAATATAAGAAATTAATATTAACGGAGCAATTTTTTGTCAGGTTATTAAAATTAATGCATTTATTCATGAAAGACCTTCTATTACATTTGGAAATCAAAAGTGAAATGGAGCAGATCCTCTTTTTAATAGAAGAGAAGAAAAAATTATTATTTCTATAACAAAAGATCTTATTTTATTTGAATTTAGTATAAATAAAATTACTGAAAATAAAAAAACAGAAGAAGCTAAAGCTTGAGTTAAAAAGTATTTTAATGAGGCTTCTGTAGATATTAATTTGTTGTCTCTTATTAGGGGGATAAAAGCTAACAAATTAATTTCTAAACCTATTCAAGCTCTTATTCAAGAATTAGCTGAAATGGAAATTAATGTTCCTATTATTAAAATACTTAAAAATATAATTTTTGAAGAATTATTTAAAATTAAAAAGAAAAGGATTAAAACCTTTATAAATGGGGTATGAGCCCAGTAGCTTAATTAGCTTATCTTTTTACTAAATAATAATTATTTATATAATGTTCTTCTACAATTGTGGTATGTATATAATGAATGTAATAACATTACATGATTTACCCTATCAAGGTAATCCTTTTTATCAGGCAATTCATT